TGTAGTTGACAAAGAACCAATACCAATATTATTGTTTCTTAGTCTAGATTAGAAATTGAAATGGGGCGTGGCCAAGTGGTAAGGCAACGGGTTTTGGTCCCGCTATTCGGAGGTTCGAATCCTTCCGTCCCAGCGCATATCCCTTTTTTATGCTCCATTATTCCCATAGAAAGAAGTAGGGGGAGTTAATCCGTATTAATTTGAATATCTGTGTCTGTTTGAATCTCATTAACAAATGATCAAGTTCCATAACATATAGAAATATGTTATGGAGCCAATCTATTTTCTTTGAATCTCATTTTATTTAGGTATTTCGTGTTTGGCTCTAATGAAAAATTGGAAATCTATGTACCGATTGAGGCAGGGGTGATTTATCCTATCCCTTTATATTCACTTTATGACAAGAGTCGATTATTGAAATATTACTCAATCCCATGATAAAAAAAGTTTATCATATAAACTACGGAAAAGTATCGCTTATATGATATGTATCGTTCTATTTTAATGACAAAAATTTTTGGGTTTTTGTGAAAACGATTTGTGATCCCTTAAACTATTTAAACTGAAATTATTTAAATTCTATTTAAATTCTATATTATAGCATATCTATAATAGTGACAACTGTTCAGTCTATCTGATAGATACGAAAACCCTCCCTATTTTTTTTATTTTAATTTTCGTAATCAGATGAAAAGAATAAAGATTCAAATCTTAACTTACATCATTTTTTTATCCATCTCATGAAAAAATTGGATTTCTTTCTTCTTTTCTTTGATCTTTTTATCTATTTTAAATTAAATCAGTGATGAGTTAATTAAAAATTAAAAACGGATCTTCCTATGAAGATCAAACGTGAAACTTATTGTTCAATTTTCTTCAAATTAAATAATTATGTCTAAATAGGAAACTTTTTCAATTTTAATTAGAACTATTTTTACTAAATTTTTTTAATGATTCCTTGTAAGTGGAATCTTCGGTACTCAAAAAGTAGGAAATCGTTTACTCAATCCTATTGAGTCACTTGAAGATGCAGATTCATTATTCGTTTATATATTTCTATTTCTTTCTATTATCTATATATTATTTATGTATGTTAAAGATGCTTTCTTGCTAAGACTTTTTCAGAAAAATCGTTCCACATACACATATCATATATAGAAGAAAAAGTCTAGATTACGATGTCTATGTACAACTGAACCAATGACTATTCATGATTCCATGATTGAATCAATTCCATACCGGTTCCAAATTCGAGGAATGTTATGGTAAAACTTCGTTTGAAACGATGTGGTAGAAAGCAACGTGCGACTTGAAGGACACGATCCATTGTGGATTTTTACATCCACCATTTTCGATTTATCTAGGAATGAGGGTGCTCTTGGCTCGACATTGTTTGTTCTGTTACACTCGATTTTTTGTTGGGTTGTAAATAGTCCACGATGGAGCTCGAGTAGAAAGGATTAATTCATTTCTCGGGGGCAAGGATCTAGGGTTAATGCCAATCAATCGGAACAACTTCGTAAATGTATCTTCCATATAGAAATCGAAAGCATTCAATTCGAGCAAGTTTTCAATTCAAAAGTAAAACTTGTTGGAATTTATCCAACTTTTTCGATTCAAAGTGTATCACGCGTGAATCAACTGTCCATAGGATTCTTTGATAGAAAGAAATCGAAAAGGGTATGTTGCTGCCATTTTGAAAGGATTAAGAAGCACCGAAGTAATGTCTAAACCCAATGATTAAAAATAAGAATAAAGGATCTAAGAACAAGGAAACACCATTTTAATTGTCTCAATAGTCTCAATAACTGGATCAGACTAAAGATTCCAAATAGAATTTGAAACGAGAGAAACAAAAGGGGGTAAAGACCACTCAATAAATGAAATTTACTAAAGATTTTTCCTTTGAGCTAGTTGAGAGTTATCCAACTTGAGTTATGAGTACGAATGGTTTCTTTTTCATTTTTAGGAAGAAAAAAAAAGACTGAAATCATAGTCTAATTGATTTTATAGGCCCATTTGTCATTTTATTTATTAGAATTGCATACATAGACAAAACGTCAAATCAAATCATTTTTTCTCGAGCCGTACGAGGAGAAAACTTCCTATACGGTTCTAGGGGGGGGTATTGTTCATCTACATCTATCCCAATGAGCCGTCTATCGAATCGTTGCAATTGATGTTCGATCCCGAAGAGAAGGAAAAGATCTTAGAAAGGTGGGATTTTATGATCCAATGAAGAATCAAACTTATTTAAATGTTCCTGTTATTCTAGATTTCCTTGAAAAGGGTGCTCAACCCACAGAAACTGTTCAGAATCTTTTAAAGAAAGCGGAAGTTTTTAAGGAACTTCCGTTTAATCAAACGAAATTCAATTAAAGAAATACCGAGGGGGGGTAGCGACTTGTATATAACTTTGTAAAATTTGTCTCTACTTGTTTTTTTGATTCCCCCCCTTTTTTTCTGCTGTATTCGTATCTATTTATCATTGTTTCCGTTG